CCGAAAAAAAAAAAAGAACTAAGAACTCTGAATTGAAATAATAATATTACTGAATCATCAGAGCTACTTCGATATCTCGTTTTTAGTTCCTATCCGTGGAGTCTTTGTAAATCTATATGGTTCCAATTCTTCCATTTCTTTGTTCCGAACCATTCCATTCTTTCAATTCTTCGCTCTTTCTCTTCTATATGCATGCTTGACTTCATTTGTTTATTCATTCAATCCACAGTCACAGATAAAACGGAAGGGCTTGCATTGGAATCCGTCTAAATTCAGTGGGATGGGAAATAATATATATGGATAGCCCATATATAACTAGTGAATATCTAATATCACATATACATTGTTTCTTTAATAACGTAAACCATCCGTATCTTCTATTGAACCGGATTCTAGAATCATTCTTCGAAACATATACAGGGATTGGCTTAGAGCCCTTACATATACCCAGCTCGACCCCCCTTACTTTTTTTGAATTCTCTAATATCATACATTTTTTTTTGCTCCTATTCTAGATCGTATATACCGGTATGAGTTGGGATAAGCTTTTTTTTAAGACCATTTCGGAAGCTAGTCAATGATGACCCTCCATGGATTCACCTATATAAGCTGCGGCTAAAGTTGCAAAAATAAGAGCCTGAATCCCGCTTGTGAATAATCCAAGGAACATGACAGGTATAGGAACCACCGAAGGTACTAAAGAAACAAGAACAACAACTACTAATTCATCCGCTAATATATTCCCGAAAAGTCGAAAACTAAGTGATAAGGGTTTTGTGAAATCTTCTAGGATGTTAATTGGTAAAAGTATTGGAGTTGGTTGAATGTATTTACCGAAATAACCCAATCCTTTTTTGGTAAGACCCGCATAGAAATATGCCACTGACGTAGGTAAAGCTAAAGCAACAGTAGTATTTATATCATTCGTGGGTGCAGCTAACTCTCCATGCGGTAACTGTATGATTTTCCGGGGTAAAAGGGCACCTGACCAGTTAGAAACAAAAATAAATAGGAACATAGTTCCAATAAAGGGAACCCAAGGACCATATTCTTCTCCAATCTGAGTTTTGCTCAAGTCTCGAATGAATTCGAGGACATATTCGAAGAAATTCTGACCGTCGGTTGGAATGGTTTGTGGATTCCGAACAGCTATAGTGGCTGAACCTAATAAGATAGCAATTACAACCCAAGAAGTGATAAGTACTTGGGCATGGACTTGGAAACCCCCTATTTGCCAATAAAAATGTTGGCCTACTTCCACATCGGATATATCGTATAACACTTTTAGTGAGTTGATGGAACAGGGTAAAACATTCATATTGCCCTCTGACATAAATAGAACTTAAAAAGGAATTATTTTGATTCAGCCATCTCGTATCTCTTTCTCAACTCGTCTACTTTGAATCAATCGTATATTTCGGATCCCAAGTGATCACATAATATCCCCAGTGATTTTGATCTCTTTTTTGAGACTCAGGGATAGTAACCGATTCAATCAATTTATGGAGTTTCCAAAGTCATTGACTTATCCTATTATTAATCAACAATTTCTTATATAGCTAGAACCGCCCTCACAAATTGCGGATACTAATTTGTTAAGAATCAATCGGATTGAAGCTATAGCGTCATCGTTCGCTGGAATCGGAATATTTGCGAGATCCGGGTCACAATTTGTATCGATTAAACAAATCGTTGGAATCCCCAAAGTGAGACATTCTCGAAGAGCCGTATATTCTTCTTGCTGATCAACGATGATTACAATATCGGGTAACCCCGTCATATATTTGATCCCGCCCAGATAGGTTTGCAAGTGAGATAATTGCCTCTTCAACATTGCTACATCTCTTTTCGGGAGACAGTTGAGTTTCCCCGTATTTTGTTCCGATCTCAAGTTCCTGAACCTATGAAGTCTCATTTCTGTAGTGGACCAATTCGTTAACATACCACCGAGCCATTTTTTATTAACATAATGACACCGAGCCCTTATTGCAGCTGATGCTACTGAATTGGCTGCTTTATTTTTGGTACCAACTATTAAGAAGTGTTTTCCCATACTTGCTGCATCAAAAACTAAATCACAGGCTTCTGACAAAAAACGAGCAGTTCGAGTAAGATTTGTAATATGAATACCTTTACGCTTTGAAGAGATGTAAGGTGCCATTCTAGGATTCCATTTCCTAGTACCATGGCCAAAATGAACTCCTGCTTTCATCATCTCTTCAAAATTCATGTTCCAATATCTTCTTGTCATTTCTCCCCACATTTTCTCTCTTTTTTTTTTATTTAAGAGGTACCTGAAATAAATAATTGTTCCGACGGAACCTTCTACCGGAGATTGACCGTTAATACCCAGTCCAAGTCATTAATTCCTTTCTATTCGTTATTATCTTTATTACCAAATCAAATGACCAGGACCCTATAGTTAAAAGAAAAGAATGAATCTGTCATTAAATCCCGTAAATGATCGTTCTGATGTATCAGGGAAATTATTTGGGATGCA